TATATAAATTCATTAGTGGTGAAAAATTTTAGGCACTTATTTTAGTATTAATTTAATGAGCAAAATTTTTTCTGATACTAAGATTTAAGTTACATTTTATGGATTACGAGAATGAAAATTGGGTCATTGGTCTGTAGTTTGTCTTGGTGTTTTTGGGGTTTGGCATCAAGATGGGGGGAGGGGGGGTTTGCTGAGTTATCTTTCAGTTATAATATAAATTTATGTCTAACAAGCATTAATTAATAAGTGTTAGAAGAACTGGTTATGGGGATTAATGATCCTTAACTTAAAGTCCAGCTTGATAATGGGCTGACCTTCATGCCTTGACGGCTATGTTGAGTCGTAGCATCCTAAAATTAAAAAATACCAAATGCATGACACCACAGTTATGTTGGTCATGGGCTGATTAGACCTGTTACCATCGAGATGTCTTATTTAAGGGGAACGTATGGGCGATAACGCATTTGATGGCCCTGAAGTAAGAACCAGATGTCTGATAAAGTTTCACTTTAGCTACCCCCAAGTTAATATGGGCCCGGAGCGAGAAGAGGGGTACTGGTGGGCGGGTTGTTGATTTCACGGAGGATGGTAGATTAATAAACCACATGTGGTAGGGGATAGTCGTATGGAAAAGAAAGATTTATGACTTAATGGTGTATGTAATATCACGCAGTTATGTCTGTAGTACATTAATTAAAATGTAGTCAAGAATATTCATGTTGTTATGAAGTTAAAGTTGATTAATGTTTTATGTCTTAAAACATAAATGTTATTTACTTGCTTATATGCTTGGGGTAAATAATTTAATGTACGATATACATATATGTTCTATAGTACTATATAATTTTATGTACATCAGGAAGTAGTTTAACTAGAACGTCAACTTTGGGTGTTGATAGTGAGGAAATAGGTTCCTTCTTCTTGATGCCTTGAGAAGAATAATTCTTCATTGTTGGTTTACAAGACCAGGGTAATGTTTATACTATCAGGGCATAGGTTTCATTTTAGTATTTTGTCTTCGATGATGCCTGCAACTGGTATGAGGATTAGAATAATAGAGAAATAGCTGATAGAGGCTAGTTGACCAATGATAATAAATGGGTGTTCTACAGGTTGACCTCCGATTCAGGTTAGAATTAGTAAGTTTGCTACTAATAGTCAGTATAATATTTGAGTAATTGGTCGGAATATTAAACTGCGTTGTTTTGAGGTATGAAGGTAAGGTAAAAAGACTAGAATTAGAATAGATATAATTAGAGCTAGTACTCCTCCTAATTTATTAGGGATGGAGCGTAGAATAGCGTAGGCAAATAGAAAATATCATTCTGGTTTAATATGTGGGGGGGTGTTAAGTGGGTTGGCTGGTATATAATTATCTGGGTCTCCTAGTGAGTCTGGAAAGAATAAGACTAGGATTATTAGGAGTACTAGTATAATTAATACTCCTAGAATGTCTTTGATGGTGTAATATGGATGAAATGGAATTTTGTCTGCGTCTGAATTTAGTCCTGTTGGGTTGTTGGAGCCTGTTTCGTGCAGGAATAAGAGATGAACAATTACGAGGGCTGTAATGATGAATGGTAAAATGAAGTGGAATGCGAAGAATCGGGTTAGGGTGGCTTTATCTACTGAGAATCCTCCTCAGATTCATTCTACTAAAGTAGTTCCGATGTATGGGACGGCGGATAGTAAGTTTGTAATTACTGTTGCTCCTCAAAATGATATTTGTCCTCATGGGAGTACATAGCCTATAAATGCGGTAGCTATTACTGTAAATAAAAGAATTACCCCGATGTTTCATGTTTCTAAAAATGTGTATGATCCGTAGTACATACCTCGTCCTACGTGTATAAATAGGCAGATGAAGAATATTGAGGCCCCATTTGCGTGTATGTATCGTACTAGTCAGCCGTAATTAACGTCTCGACAGATGTGAGTTACTGATGAGAATGCTGTTAGTGTGTCGGAGGTGTAATGTATAGCTAAGAATAAGCCAGTTAAAATTTGGACTATTAAGCAGATTCCAAGAAGTGAACCAAAGTTTCATCATGATGAGATGTTGGATGGGGCTGGGAGGTCAATGAATGAGTGGTTAATAATTTTGAATAGGGGATGGGTTTTTCGGATGTTTGTCATTGGGTTTTTATAGTTGAATTACAACGATGATTTTTCATGTCATAGGTCACGGTTAAATTCTGTGTAAAAATAATGAATAACTATATTTTTGTTTTGAGTTTGTTATTTTTAACTGGGTATATTGGGTTGGCATTAAAGCCTTCTCCTATTTATGGCGGGTTTGGGTTAATTATTAGTGGGTTTGTTGGTTGTTTGATGGTTTTGGGGCTTGGTGGGTCTTTTTTGGGTTTAATGGTATTTTTAGTTTATTTGGGTGGAATAATAGTTGTATTTGGTTATACAACTGCTATAGCTACTGAGGAATATCCTGAGACTTGGGGTTCTAATTGATTAATTTTTGGTTTGTTAATTGCGGGGTTTTTTATGGAGGTGATTTTAATGTATATTCTTGATTATAATAAGTTTGTGGATTTAAGTGGGTTAGGTGATTGAATAATGTATGAGATTGATGATGTTGGTATAATATTGGAAGGTGGTGTTGGGGTTGCGGCAATATATAATTGTTCTGTTTGAATAATGGTGGTGGCTGGGTGAGCTTTATTTGCTTGTATTTTTATTATTATTGAGATTACTCGTGATTAATTATATATAAAATGGTAATAGTAATAAAAGAAATTAGGAATGATATGAAATATAGTTTTACTATACCTTTTTGGTTAGTTAATAGTTTTGATGATTTAGTGTGAACTGTTGAAGTGGACTTTGGAATTGCTTTTTCTAATCAGATTAAGTCTAGGAGACTTAAGGATGTTTTGAAGCTTGGACTTAGAGATTTAATTGGGAATGAGCGGTGTATAATTGGTGGAAAATAGCCTAATGAAGTTGAAAATATTGAGTGTTTGTTAGATTTATTGGATGTAAATTTTAGGCTTAGATTATTTAATTCTAGGGAGATTAGGAAGCCTATAATAGAGATAATTAGGGCTGTAATTTTTAAGTATAGTGGTATTGTAAGGATTTGAATATTAGTTGGGGGGATATTATGTGAGATGAAAAATCCAGCTAGAATGCTTCCTATGGCTAGTCGTTTGATAGGATTAATTATGTCTGGATTTTTTTCATCAATGATTATTAGTGGGGGGTATCGGGGTTTAGTTATAATGACGAAATATACGATTCGTATGCTGTATATAGCTGTTATGGATGTAGCAATTAATGTGATTGTTAGGGCTCAGGCGTTTGTATTACATGTATTTAGTGCTTCAATAATTAGGTCTTTTGAATAAAATCCTGTTAGGAATGGTATACCTGTTAAGGCTAAGCTTCCAATGATTAGGCATGAGGTGGTAATAGGTATAATTTTTATAATGCTTCCTATTTTTCGGATATCTTGTTCGTCACTAAGATTATGGATGATTGAGCCGGAGCATATAAATAGTATGGCTTTAAAGAATGCATGTGTGCAAATGTGAAGGAAGGCCAGGTACGGTTGATTTAGTCCTAGAGTTACTATTATTAGTCCTAGTTGGCTGGATGTGGAGAATGCTACAATTTTTTTGATATCATTTTGGGTGAGCGCGCAGATGGCTGTGAAGACTGTTGTGAGGGCCCCTAGGCATAATATTATTGTAAGTATAGTATTGTTATTTGAGGTTAGTGGATGAAATCGGATTATTAAGAAAATTCCTGCTACTACTATGGTGCTTGAGTGAAGGAGGGCTGATACTGGTGTTGGACCTTCTATTGCTGATGGAAGTCATGGGTGTAGACCAAATTGGGCTGATTTTCCGGTAGCTGCGATCAGAAGGCCTATTAGTGGAATTAAATTGCTGTTGTTGGCTATTAAAATTTGTTGAATTTCTCAGGAATTTGTGTTTAGGCAGAATCATGTTATGGCTAGGATAAATCCAATATCTCCAATTCGATTATATAAGATTGCTTGTAGGGCTGCAGTATTTGCGTCTGCACGTCCGTATCATCATCCAATTAGGAGAAAGGATATAATTCCCACACCTTCTCACCCGATGAAAAGTTGAAATAGATTATTTGCTGTGGATAAAATAATTATGGTAATTAGGAATAGGAGGAGATATTTAATAAATCGATTAATGTAAAGGTCTGAGTGTATATATCATGAGGAGAATTGTATAATAGACCATGTCACGAATAATGCTACGGGTATAAATAGTACTGAGAAATAATCAACTTTTAGGCTTATAGATAATTTTATAGAGCTTATGGTAATTCAGTGTCAGCTGGAAATTATACATTCTGTATTTGAGTAAAAGAATAATAATAGTGGTAGTAGGCTTAGAATAAATGAATATTTAATTGATGAAGTTACGTATAGTGGAAAGTTGATGTACTTAACTAGATTAGTTATTGAAATAAATACTGGTATAAGTAATAAGATAAAAATTATTAAAATGCATGATGACGTGATGTTTATTACTTTTATTTGGAGTTGCACCAAGATTTTTGATTCCTAAGACCAATGGATTACTATTGTCCTATAAAAGTAAGAAAGCCATGTGTTTAGGCACGGTAGCGTGAATTAGCAGTTCTTGCGTTCTTTCTTGGTAAATAAGGAGGGTTACCTCCTGTTGTTAGATTCACAGTCTAATGTTTTTTTTAAACTATATTTACATATTGTGAGTCCTATAATTGGTTTAGGGTTGATGGTTAACATGATTAGAGGCATGATGTGAAGAGCTATGAGTGTTAATTCACGTGTATGTGATGGTTGTAAGTTAATTATATGGTTGGTTAGCTTGCCTCGTTGGGTTGTAATAATTATATAAATTGAATATATAGCTGTGATAATAATATTAATACCTATTAGGATTATGGTTAAATTAGATCATGAGAATAGTGATATGGTGATAAATAGTTCACCAATTAGATTAATGGATGGGGGTAAAGCTAGATTAGCTAGACTTGATAATAGCCATCATGTCGATATAAGAGGAAAAATTATTTGTAGGCCTCGTGTCATGATTATAGTTCGGCTGTGAATACGCTCATAGTTGGTATTTGCTAGGCAGAATATCAGTGAGGAGGTTAGACCGTGGGCGATTATTAGTGCAGTAGCTCCCATAAAGCTTCATGGGGTTTGAATCATAATTGATGCAATAACTAAAGCTATGTGGCTGACTGAAGAATAAGCAATTAATGATTTAAGATCTGTTTGGCGGAGGCAGATTGAGCTTGTTATGATTATTCCTCATAGGGATAATAAGATAAATGGATAGGCTATGAATTTGGTAAGTGGGTCTAGGATGATGGAAATACGTATCATTCCGTAGCCCCCTAGTTTTAAGAGAATGGCGGCTAGGATCATAGATCCTGCGATAGGTGCTTCTACGTGGGCTTTTGGTAGTCATAAGTGAACTCCATATAATGGTATTTTAATCAGGAAAGCTATTATACATGCTAATCATAAAATACTATTTGATCAGGAAGTGTCTGAGGGGTTAGTTAATAATGATAAGATTAGCAGATTTAATGATCCTGTTGAATTTTGAATTGAAATGAGAGAAATTAATAGTGGGATAGAGCCAATTAATGTATAGAATAGGAAATAAAGTCCTGCATTCAGTCGTTCTGTTTGGTTTCCTCATCGAGTAATAATAATGAGTGTTGGGATTAGGGTGGCTTCAAATAGAATATAAAATATAATTAGTTCTGTTGATGAAAATGTTATGATAAGCAAGATTTGTAGGCTGATTAGTATTGAGATATAAAATTTTTGATAGCTTATTTTTTCTTTTTTTAGGTGATTTTGGCTAGCTATTAATATAAGTGGAAGAAGTCAAGTTGTTAAAATGATTAGAGGGGTTGATAGTGAGTCTGAGAAGAATATAATTGAAAAGTTAATACTGTTTTCATCATTTTGCCATAGGAGCAATAAGCTGATTAGGCTGATTAAGAAGCTGTGTGAAGTAATGTTAATTCATACTTTTTTTGGGGTAGAGAGTCAGGTAAGTGGGAGAAGTATGAGTGATGGGAAGATAATTTTTAGCATTGTAGGAGGTTTAGATTTTGTACGTAATCAGTTCCATATGTGTTTGATACTTTTACTAGGAGTGCTAGTCCAACTGCTGCTTCACATGCTGCAAATACTAGGATAGTAATTGGGATGGGTATTGAAATTATTGAATTAGAGTTTAGGGAAGCTATTGAAATTATAATGAATAGTGACAGTATTATTCCTTCTAGGCATAGTAGGGTTGATATTAGGTGGGATCGAAACATGAGGGTTCCTAAGAGTGCTATTATAAATGCGAGAGTTAGGTTAATGAAGGTTGATGTCATGTTGGTAATTATGAGTTATTCATAATCTAATGAGTCGAAATCATTAATTTTAGTTAAACTAATTACCAATTCTGTTCACTCTAATCCTTTTTGTACTCACTCGTAGGCTAATCCTAGGGATAAAATTGTTACTAGAATGTAGGCTGTAAGTGTTATTGTAGTAGTATTAGTTGTTTGAATTGCTCAAGGTAGAGGTAGTAGGAGGGCAATTTCTAGATCAAATAGTAGAAATGTAATGGCCACTAGGAAAAATTTTATTGAGAATGGTAGTCGTGCAGAACTTGTTGGGTCAAAACCGCATTCATATGGGTTTGCTTTTTCTGAATATATATTTATTTGAGGAAGTCAGAATGCAATTGAAATTAAAATAAGAGATAATGAGATATTTACAATGATAATAATAAGTAAATTNNNTACTCTCTTCTGAATTTTTATCAGAGTCTACTAATTGGAAGTAAGTTGTATTTATTATACTAAGAGAATAAGATCCTCATCAATAGATAGATACATATAGGAAAAGTCATACTACATCTACGAAGTGTCAGTATCAAGCTGCGGCTTCGAATCCGAAATGATGTTTAGATGTAAAGTGAAATTTGAGTTGGCGTAGGAGACATACGGTTAAGAATGTAGACCCAATAATTACATGGAGGCCGTGGAATCCTGTTGCTATAAAGAATGTAGACCCATAAATTCCATCTGAGATGGAAAAGGAGGTTTCGAAATATTCTGAGGCTTGTAAGGCTGTAAAATATAGGCCTAACATAATTGTAATGAACAGGGCCTGGTTTATATTATTACGTTTTCCTTCTATTAAGCTGTGGTGAGCTCATGTAATTGAAACACCTGATGCTAGGAGAACTGATGTGTTGAGTAGTGGTACTTCAAGTGGGTTAAGTGGAATAATTCCTGTTGGTGGTCAGCATCCCCCTAAGTCGTGAGTTGGTACTAGGCTGGAGTGATAAAATGCTCAGAAGAAACCGGCAAAGAAAAATACTTCAGAAATAATAAATAGAATTATTCCGTAGCGAAGTCCTTTTTGTACAATAGGAGTGTGATGTCCTTGGTATGTCCCTTCGCGAATAATGTCTCGTCATCATTGATATATTGTTAAAATGTTTGTTAATAAACCTAGGGTTAGTAAGGTGGTTGAATTATAGTGGAATCATATTACTAAGCCAGATGTTAGCAGTAGGGCTGAGAATGCTCCTGTTAATGGTCATGGGCTTGGATTAACTATGTGGTATGCGTGGGTTTGGTGGGTCATTATGTATTATCATGAAGATACAGGCTTACTAGTAGGGTAAATACGTATGCTTGAATTAAGGCTACGGCGAATTCTAAAATGGTTAGAAGTAAAAGAATAATAAATGTAATGGTAGCTGTGGGTGGGCTAATATTTATTAGGACTAAGGTGGCTCCTCCGATTAAGTGTATTAGCAAGTGGCCTGCGGTAATGTTAGCTGTAAGTCGGACTGCTAAGGCTATAGGTTGAATAAATAGGCTAATTGTTTCAATAATAATTAGTATAGGAATTAAAGAAATTGGAGTACCTTGTGGGAGAAAATGGGCTAGTGAGTTTTTTAATTTATGTCGGAAGCCTAAAATTACGGCTCCAGCTCATAGAGGAATAGCTATGCTTAAGTTTATAGATAGTTGGGTGGTTGGAGTAAATGTATGAGGCAGAAGTCCTAGGAGGTTTGTAGAGCCAATAAATATAATTAGGGATACAACTATTAGGGCTCAAGTGCGTCCTTTTGGTGTGTGGATGAGTATTATTTGTTTAATAATAAGTTTAATAAGTCAGTGTTGGGCTGAGTGTAGGCGATTGCTAATAAGCCGTTCTGATGATGGAAATAAAATTGATGGAAATATAATAATAGTTACAACAATAGGTAGACCTATTACTGTTGGAGTGATAAAAGAGGAGAATAGATTTTCGTTCATTTTAGTTCTCAAGGGTTTTTTGTTTTTTGTGTAGTCATGATTTTTGGTGATGGAGCTGGTGAGAAAATTTGTGTTGAAATTTTTAATTGAAATAAAATAAATAAAGTTATTATTGATGAGATAATAGTGATAAATCATGTTGATGTATCTAGTTGTGGCATATCACTATGGAGATTTAAGATCTCTAATTTTAACTTAAAAGGTTAACGCTCTAAGCTTCATAGTGAGTTTAAATTATTGAGGCTGATCAGTTTTCAAAGTATTTTAATGGTACTATTTCAAGAACAATTGGTATAAAGCTGTGGTTAGAGCCACAGATCTCAGAGCATTGTCCATAAAATAGTCCTGGTCGGTTTGATGACACTGTAGCTTGATTAAGACGTCCTGGGATTGCGTCAGTTTTTAGACCTAGGGAAGGTACAGCTCATGAATGTAGTACGTCTTCGGATGAAATTAGTATGCGGATTGGAAGTTCTATTGGTAATACAACTCGATTGTCTACTTCTAGTAGTCGTAGTTCACCTGGTTTTAAATCATTTGTAGGAATTATGTATGAGTCGAAGCATAGATCTTCATAGTCAGTATATTCATAGCTTCAATATCATTGATGTCCTATAGTTTTTACTGTTAGTACGGGGTTATTAATTTCGTCCATTATATATAGAATTCGTAAGGATGGAAGAGCAATAAGGATTAGAATTGCAGCAGGTAGAATGGTTCAGATAGTTTCTACTTCTTGGGCATCTATAGTGCTTGTGTGTGTTAATTTTGTTGTTAATATAAGTGAGATAATATAAAGTACTAAAGAGCTAATTAAAAATACAATTATTAGGGTATGGTCGTGAAAGTTTATTAGTTCTTCTATAATGGGTGATGTGGCGTCTTGTAAGCCTAATTGTAATGGGTAAGCCATGTAAGATATATAGTTTTGATTCTATAATTTAACTTTGACAAAGTTATGTAATTATTTTACTAATATCTCATTGAGAAAGACATAGAGGTTATGATATTGGCTTGAAACCAGTTTTAGGGGGTTCGAATCCTTCCTTTCTTATTTAACTTTTACGTAGGATGGTTCTTCAAATGTATGGTAGGGTGGTGGGCAGCCATGAAGTCATTCTAGATTTGTTGAGGAGTAGGATACTGATAATACTTCTCGCTTGGAGGCGAAGGCTTCTCAGATTATAAAGATTATCACAAGCACGGCTGTTAGAGAAATGAATGACCCTATAGAGGAAATTGTATTTCATGTAGTATAGGCATCAGGGTAATCAGAGTATCGTCGTGGTATACCTGAGAGTCCTAAAAAATGTTGTGGGAAGAATGTTATATTAACTCCTACAAATATAATAGCAAAATGGGCTTTTGCTCATGTGTCGTCTAAGGTATAGCCAGAGAATAGTGGAAATCAGTGTACAAATCCTGCTATAATAGCAAATACTGCTCCTATAGATAGGACATAATGAAAGTGAGCTACTACGTAGTAGGTGTCGTGTAATACGATATCAAGTGATGAGTTTGATAATACAATTCCGGTTAACCCTCCTACTGTAAATAGAAAAATAAATCCTAGAGATCATATCAAAGCTGGTGATCATTTGATATTACCTCCATGTAGTGTTGCTAGTCAGCTAAATACTTTAACTCCAGTGGGAATGGCAATAATTATAGTAGCAGATGTAAAGTAAGCTCGTGTGTCTACGTCTAATCCTACTGTAAATATATGGTGTGCTCATACAATAAAGCCTAGAAATCCAATAGATATTATGGCCCATACTATTCCTATATAACCAAATGGTTCTTTTTTTCCAGAGTAGTAAGTTACTACATGTGAAATAATACCAAATCCTGGGAGAATGAGAATATATACCTCTGGGTGACCAAAAAATCAGAATAGGTGTTGATAAAGAATAGGGTCTCCTCCTCCTGCTGGGTCAAAGAATGTTGTATTTAGATTACGATCTGTTAGTAGCATGGTAATTCCTGCAGCTAGGACTGGTAAGGATAAAAGAAGAAGTACTGCTGTAATTAATACTGATCATACGAATAGTGGTGTTTGATATTGGGTTATGGCAGGAGGTTTTATGTTAATAATTGTAGTGATAAAGTTGATAGCTCCCAGGATAGATGATACACCAGCGAGATGTAAAGAAAAAATTGTTAAGTCTACTGATGCTCCGGCATGTGCTAGGTTTCCGGCCAGTGGTGGGTATACAGTTCATCCGGTTCCTGCTCCTGCTTCAACTATAGATGATGCTATGAGTAGTAAGAATGATGGCGGTAGGAGTCAGAAGCTTATGTTATTTATTCGTGGAAAGGCTATATCAGGGGCACCAATTATTAGTGGTACAAGTCAGTTACCGAATCCCCCGATTATTATTGGTATTACTATAAAGAAAATTATGACAAATGCGTGGGCTGTTACAATAACATTATAGATTTGGTCGTCTCCTAAAAGGGCACCTGGTTGTCCCAGTTCAGCTCGAATTAAAATACTTAGTGCTGTTCCTACTATTCCTGCTCAAGCGCCAAATAGTAAATATAGGGTACCAATATCTTTATGGTTTGTTGAGAATAATCAACGATTTACGAACATAGGTAGAGTGGCTGAGTATAGCATTAGACTGTAAATCTAATCACAGAGGTTTGAGTCCTCTTTTTACCAGGCCTTATGGTGAATGTCATGTCAAATTGCAAATTTGAAGAGGTAGATAAATATCTACTAAGGCTTCTCCCGCCCCTTTTCTGATAGGCGGGAGAAGTAGATTGAAGCCAGTATTAGGGTGTTTAGCTGTTAACTAAAGTTTTGTAGGTTTGAATCCTTCCAGTCTAGTGGAGGTCTTAGCTTAATAAAAGCAATTGATTTGCATTCAGTCGATGTAGGATATGGTCTTACAGTCCTTATCAGAAGTTAAACTTTATTGTTTTCTTAGGGCTTTGAAGGCTCTTGGACTGTATATCCTAAACTTCTATAATACGAGTTGTGGTGATAGTGGTAGGGTTAATGTACTTAATGTTGTTAGGGTTGGTAAAATAAAGTTATATTTGTATGTTTCATGTTGTGAAATTATTTTGGTGTTGTTGTTAACTGGAAATATTGTAAATGAGGTCATATAAATTAATCGGGTGTAAAAAAATAAATTTAGGAGTGCTATTATAGCTATTAGTGTTGCTGTAATTGTGCAATTGTTTTTTAATAGTTCTGTAATAATAGCTCATTTAGGTAAAAATCCTGTCAGTGGGGGGAGTCCTCCTAGGGATAGGAGGATGATGGAAGTAGTTATTAGGATTATTGGAGTTTTGTTTCATAGTTGTGAGATTGAGTTTATAGTTATGGAGGAATTTGTTATTAGGATTATAAACATAGGGATTGTGAGAGTAATGTAGATAATAAGGTTTAGTAGGGTTAGGTTGGGGTTATATGGTAGGATTGCTAGTATTCATCCTATATGGGCGATTGATGAATATGCTATGATTTTTCGTGTTTGTGTTTGGTTTAGTCCACCTCATGCTCCTATGAAAATTGATGTGATTGCGATGATCAAGATAATAGATGTGTTTAATAATTCATAGATTTGGAATATAATGGATAATGGGGCAATTTTTTGTCATGTTAGTAGGATTAGGCCAGTTGGCAGAGAAATTCCTTGAGTTACTTCGGGAAGTCAGTAGTGGAATGGGGCTAGTCCAAGTTTTATTGATAGTGAGATTAGAGTTATGTTAAGTAGTAAGCTGTTTGTTTGTTGTTGAAATGTTCATGTTCCTAGTTGTTTATAGTTAAGTACGATGGAAAATAAAATAATTATTGAGGCTGTTGCTTGTGTAATAAAATATTTTGTAGCTGCTTCGGTTGATCGTGGGTTTTTTTTGTTAATTAGTAGGGGAATAATTGATAGTAAGCTTATTTCTAGTCCAACTCATATTAGGATTAGGTTGGTACTGGCTATTGTGATTACTGGACCTATAAAGATAGTGAAGTAGATGATAATGATGGTAATTGGGTTCATTAGTACGGGAAGGATTTAAACCAACGTTTTCGGGGTATGGGCCCGATAGCTTAATTAGCTGACCTTACTGTAGGATGAAGTGTATTGGTAGCACGGAGAATTTTGAATTCTTAAGGGTAGGTTCAATTCCTATTGTCCTAGAAATAAGAGGATTTAAACCTCTATAATTTACTCTATCAAAGTAACTCTTTTGTCAGACATATTTCTATGTGTATGGGGGGATGCTTGCTATAGAAATTGGTAGAGAGATATGTCATATGCAGAAAGCTAGTGTTAGTGGTAGAAAGTTTTTTCATAGAAGATGTATAAGTTGGTCATATCGGAAGCGTGGGTATGATGCTCGGATTCATAAAAATGTTGCTGATAAAAATAATGTTTCTGTTATGAAGTTGGTTGAATAAAGTTCTGGTATAATAATGTTGTGAAGTGGTCCTAAGAAGATGACTGTTGTTAGGGCATTTATTAAGATAATGTTTATGTACTCGGCTATGAAAAATAATGCAAATGGACCTGCAGCATACTCTACGTTGAACCCTGAGACTAGTTCTGACTCTCCTTCTGTAAGGTCAAAGGGAGCTCGGTTTGTTTCTGCTAGGGTTGAAATATACCATATTATAGCTATTGGTCATGTTGGAATAATCAATCATATTTGTTCTTGAGTGGTAATAAGTATTTGTAGTGAGAATGATCCGCTTATTAGAAGAACTGATAGTAGGATAATGGCTATTGTTACTTCATATGAGATAGTTTGAGCAACTGCTCGTAATGCTCCAAATAGTGAATATTTTGAGTTGGAGGCCCATCCTGATCATAGAATAGAGTAGACTGAAAGACTTGATGTTGCTAGAATAAATAATACTCCGAGGTTTATATTAATTAATGGATGAGGCATTGGAATTGGGATTCATAGGCTTAGGGCTAATGATAGTGATAGGGTTGGTGCAACAATAAATAGTAAAATTGAAGTAGTTAGGGGGCGTATGGGTTCTTTTATAAATAGTTTTATGGCATCTGCGAATGGTTGAATAACACCATATGGTCCTACGATGTTAGGGCCTTTGCGTAGTTGTATATACCCTAAAATTTTCCGTTCTACTAAGGTTAAAAAGGCTATGGCGATTAAAATTGGGATGAGGAGAGTTAATATATTAATAAAATACATTATTAGGGAGAGGATTTGAACCTCTGGGTACAAGGTTTTAAGTCTTACGCAATTTCCTGGCTCTGCCACCCTAATGCCTTATCTGGGTTTATTAAGTTATACATATATATTATATTTAGATTTTATTCATAAATTAGGTTAAGAGCGCTTTAAAAAAGGTGGCTCTATTTCTTTTGTCCTTTCGTACTGGAAGAAATTGTAAATAGATAGAAACCGACCTGGATTGCTCCGGTCTGAACTCAGATCACGTAGGACTTTAATCGTTGAACAAACGAACCATTAATAGCTTCTGCACCATTGGGATGTCCTGATCCAACATCGAGGTCGTAAACCCTAATTGTCGATATGAACTCTTGAATAGGATTGCGCTGTTATCCCTGGGGTAACTTGGTCCGTTGATCAAAATGCTTTGGGTCAATGAGATTTTAAAATTTGTTTTGACTTGTTGGTCTATGCTAGAATCATTCGGAGGTTTTTTTATTCTCCGAGGTCACCCCAACCGAAATATATGACTTATACTATTTATTTTATTCCACTAGGAAGTTTTGTTTAATAATTAAGTCAGTTTATTCAAGCTCCACAGGGTCTTCTCGTCTTATTGTTTTATTCCAGCCTCTTCACTGGAAGGTCAATTTCACTGATTAAGAATAAGAGACAGTTGAACCTTCGTTTAGCCATTCATTCTAGTCCCTAATTAAGGAACAAGTGATTATGCTACCTTTGCACGGTCAGGATACCGCGGCCGTTTAACTTAAGTCACTGGGCAGGCAATGCCTCTAATACTTGTTATGCTAGAGGTGATGTTTTTGGTAAACAGGCGGGGTTCGTGCTTGCCTAGTTCCTTTTATTCTTTTTAATCTTTCCTTATAGCACACCTGTGTTGGGCCAACGGTTTAGTTTTAGATACTTTTATTTTATATTTAATATCTATAGTCCTATAACTAACAATGGTTATCCGAGTTGTTATAAACTTGTGCTTGGAGAATTATGTTTCTTGTTACTCATATTAACAGTATTTCATCTATATATTAATAGATTAACCCAATATGTTATATAGGAATTTATTTTTAATTGTGAAATTAGTTGTTTTTAATGTTGAGCTTGAACGCTTTCTTTATTGGTGGCTGCTTTTAGGCCTACGATGGTTAATATATAATTAATATTTATTCACTACTAAAGGTTTTTCCATTCCTAAAGAGCTGTCCCTCTTTAGGCTATATTTTAAATTTACATTGGAATTAAGTGTTTTTGGGGTAAATTTAAAGTTGAACTTAAATTCATTTGTTGGGTAACCAGCAATCACCAAGCTCGATAGGCTTTTCACCTCTACCTAAAAATCATCCCACTATTTTGCCACATAGACGGGTTGATTCAAAAAATTGTTTTTAGGTAGCTCGCTTGGTTTCGGGGTTTCTAGCTACAGTTCTTTTAGTTAGAATTTTTCTAGTTAATTCATTATGCAAAAGGTACAAGATTTTATCTTTGCTTATTTATACTTTTATTTATTCTTTCATCTTTCCCTTGCGGTACTTATTCTATAGCTTCTTAAAGTAATTTTCTTTCTCCAATACTTTTATCATGGTGAATGTTTTAATTTATAAGTTATTATTGTTATATAGATAGATAGTAGAGCTAGGGTTAGTTCAAAGTGTCCACATTTTGTGAATTCTTCTGGGTGTAGGCCAGATGCTTTTATGTTAAGCTACACTGTGCTTATTCCAAGCACACTTTCCAGTATGCTTACCTTGTTACGACTTATCTCCTCTTATAAACTGTACTAATCTATTATGTATAATTTTATATGTTTAATTTGAGGAGGGTGACGGGCGGTGTGTACGTACTTCATTGCTCTATTCAATTAAGCACTCTATTCTTAATTTACTACTAAATCCTCCTTTATCCTTTAGTTTCATAAAGGGTTTCGTAATGTTCTTTATAAAGAAAATGTAGCCCATTTCTTCCCATCTCATTGGCTACACCTTGACCTAACGTTTTTATGTTTGTCCTTGTGCTTACTTTAATGCCTTTTTAGGGTTTGCTGAAGATGGCGGTATATAGGCTGAATTAGCAAGAGATGGTGAGGTATAGCGGGGTTTATCGATTATAGAACAGGCTCCTCTAGATGGATATAAAGTACCGCCAAGTCCTTTGAGTTTTAAGCGGTGGCTAGTAGTTCTCTGGCAAATAATTTTGTTATTAAATTATTCAGGTTTAGGGCTAAGCATAGTGGGGTATCTAATCCCAGTTTGGATCTTAGCTATCGTGCAAATAATACTTAGAATTACTTTCGTCATAGGATTTAGGTCCTAACAATGGATTTTCACATATAAGTTGGATTTTAATTCTATTATTTTATATTAATTATCACGTTTTACGCCGGTATTAATTAATTTGGGTTAATCGTATGACCGCGGTGGCTGGCACGAAATTTACCAACCCTAAGAGGCATAGCTTAGTCAAACTTTCGTTTATTGCTTAATATTTATCACTGCTGAGTCCCGTGGGGGTGTGGCTAGGCAAGGTGTCTTGAGCTATTGAATGTGCTTGATACCCTCTCCTTAAGATTTGATTAAATGTTTAAGGGATTTTACACCGGGGTATGGACATTTGCATGTGTAATCCTACCTCTAATTAATTATAAGGCCAGGACCAAACCTTTATGTTTATGGGATATAAAAATCCATCTAAGCATTTTCAGTGCTTTGCTTTGTTGTATTAAGCTACATTAAC